CAAAAAAGTGTATTCACGTTCAATGGTGGATGACTCAATCACTTCGACAGAAGATTCTATAGGGACAGAAGATTCTATAGGAATGGTTTGGATAAATAAGATTGATGATAGGCTTCCTACTGATTACCAAAAACTTGAACATAAAATGGATACATTTAATGGAGAATCATTATCGACAGACATTGGTCCTTTCTTGACCTCTATCAGTGAATTAGCTAGGAAATCAACAACAGGTTTTAGTCTGAATTTTAAAAATTTAATATCCGAACAAAGAAGATTTGATTCAGAAAATAAAACAAAATGTTTGAAATTTCTATTCGATGTAATTACAACTGATCCAAATAATCAAACAATTCAAAATAAATCTATTGGAATAGAAGAAATCGGTAAAAAGATTCCTCGACGATCATACAAATTGATCAATTCTTTTGAAGAGCGGGAGGAGGAAAATGAGGAAGAATCAGAAGAATCAACAGAAAATCATGGGATTCGTTCAAGAAAATCCAAACGTGTGGTAATTTATACTGATAAGGCGGATCCGGATCAGAATACCAATACTCATACTAGTACCAGTACTAATAGTGATCAAGCAGAAGAGTTGGCTTTGGTACGTTACTCGCAACAATCAGATTTTCGTCGGGATATAGTAAAAGGATCCATACGCGCTCAAAGACGTAAAATGGTTACTTGGGAAATGTTTCAAGCGAATGCGCATTCCCTGCTTTTTTTGGACAGAATAGACAAAACTTTTTTTTTTTCTTTTGATATCTCCCGAACAATGAATCTCATTTTTAGAAATTGGATAGATACAGGACCGAAACTCAAAACTTCGGATTCTGAGGAGGAAGAGGCAAAAGAAGAGGCAAAAAAAATGGAAGATAAAAAAAACGAGAATGAAAGGATAGCAATAGCAGAAACTTGGGATACTTTTATATTTGCTCAAGCAATAAGAGGTACTATGTTAGTAACCCAATCGATTCTTAGAAAATACATCATATTGCCTTCATTGATAATAGCTAAAAACCTCGGTCGTATGCTCTTATTTCAATTCCCCGAGTGGTACGAGGATTTGAAGGAGTGGAATAGAGAAATGCATGTTAAATGCACCTATAATGGTGTTCAATTATCAGAAACAGAATTTCCGAAAAACTGGTTAACAGATGGTATTCAGATAAAAATCCTATTTCCTTTCTGTCTGAAACCCTGGCGCAAATCCAAACTACGATCCCATCATAGAGATCCAATCCAAAAGAAAGGGAAAACAGAAAATTTTTGTTTTTTAACAATCTGGGGAAAGGAAACCGAACTACCTTTTGGTTCTGCCCGACAACAACCTTCCTTTTTTGAACCTATTTATAATGAATTCGAAAAAAAAAAGAGAAAAGTGAAAAAAAAATGTTTTCTAGTTCTAAGAGTTTTCAAAAAAAAAACAAAACAGTTTATAAAGGTCTCAAAAGAAAAAACAAGATGGATTATCAAAACGATTCTATTTTTAAAAAGAAAAATAAAAGAGTTTGCAAACATAAATCCAATTTTCTTATTTGTATTGAAGAAAGTATATGAACCGAATGAAAATGGAAAAGATTCCATAATCATAAGCAGTAATAAAATTGTTCCTGAATCGACATCGACCATTCAAATTAGATTCATGGATTGGGCAAATTATTCACTGACAGAAAAAAAAAGGAAAGATCTGTCCGATAGAACAACCCTAATCAGAAATCAAATAGAAAGGGGTGAAAAAGACAAAAGAAAAATATTTCTAACTCCAGATATAAATATTAGTCCTAACGATACAAGTTGTGGTGATAAAAGATCGGAATCGCAGAAACATATTTGGCAAATATCAAAAGGAAGAAGTAACAGATTCATATTCATACGCAAATGGCACTATTTTTTGACATTTTTCAACGAAAGAATATACATACATATCTTTCTATGTACTGTTAATGTTTCTAGAGTCAACGTACAACTTTTCCTTGAATCAACAAAAAAGATTATCGATAAATACATTCACAAAGAAGGGATTGATGAAACAAATCAAAAAAAAATGCACTTTATTTCGACTATAAAAAAGTCTCTTTCTAATATTAGTCAAAATAAATCAAAGATTTCTGGTGACCTATATTCCTTTTCGCAAGCATCTGTATTTTACAAATTATCACAAATCCAAGCTATTAATAAGAAGTATCATTTGAGATCTCTACTTCAATATCGCGAAGCATATCTTATTCTTAAGGATAGAATCAGGAATTTTTTTGGAACACGAAGAATATTAGATTCCAAATCAAGGCATAAAAAACTTCCGAATTCTGGAATGAATGAGTGGAAAAACTGGTTAAGGGGTCATTATCAATACAATTTATCTCAGGCTAGGTGGTCTAAATTAGTACCGCAAAAATGGCGAACTAGGGTCAATCGGCGTCGTACGATTCAAAATAAAGACTCAAAAAAGAATTCATATGAAAAAGCCCAATTCATTCATTACGAGAAAAAAAATGATTATGAAGTGAATTCATTGACGATCAAAAAAGCAAAATTAAAAAAAAACTACAGATATGATCTTTTTTCATATAAATATATTAATTATGGGGATATGAAAGACTCATATATTTATCCATCCTCATTACAAGTAAACGAGGACCGAGAGATTCCATATAATTACAACACACCTAAAATTGAACCATTTTATGTACTGGGGGATATATGTATTAGTGATTATCTAGGAGAAGAGTATATTATTGGTACGGGTAAAAGTACGGATAGAAAATATTTGGAGTGGAAAATTTTCGATTTATTTCTTAGAAAGAATATCGATATTGAGTCCTGGACCGATACGGATACCGGGACCAACATTAATAAAATGACTAAGACCGAGACTGATTATTATCAAATGATTGATAAGAAAGATCTTTTCTATCTCACGATTCATCAAGAAATCAACCCACCCAATCAAAAAAAAAACTTTTTTTTGATGGGAATGAATAAAGAAATGCTATATCGCCCCATATTAAATACGAAATCTTGGTTCTTCTCAGAATTTGTGCCACTTTATGATGCATATAAGATCAAACCGTGGATTATACCAATCAAATTACTTCTTTTGATTTTTAATGGAAATGAAAACATTAGTGAAAACAAAAACATTAATGAAAATAAAAAAAAGGATCTTCGTATATCATCTAATCAAAAAGAATATCTTGAATTAAAGAATCGAAATCAAGAAGAAAAAGAACAGCTCGGCCACGGAAATATTGGCTCAGACGCACGAAAACGACAAAAAGATTTTGAAAAGGATTACACGGAATCAGACATTCAAAAACGTGAAAAGAAAGGACAACCCGAGAGTAACAAGAAAGCAAAACAAGAGTTATTCCTGAAAAAATATTTGCTTTTTCAATTGAGATGGGATGATCTTTTGAATAACAGAATTTTCAATAATGTTAAGGTATATTGTTTCCTGCTTAGACTAATAAATGCAAAGGAAATTGCTATATCCTCTATTCAAGGAGGAGAAATGCACCTGGATGTAATGTTAATTCAGACGAATCCAACTCTTCCAGAATTGATAAAAAAGGGAATATTGATTCTCGAACCAGTACGTCTGTCTATAAAATGGGATAGACAATTTATTATGTATCAAACCATAGGTATCTCATTGGTCCATAATAATAAATGCCAAACTAATGGAAGATATCGAGAAAAAAGATATGTTGATGAGAATTATTTCAATGGATCCATTGTACAACATAAAAAGATGCTTGTGAATAGAGACGAAAATCATTATGATTTGCTTGTTCCTGAAAATATTCTATCCCCTAGGCGTCGTAGAGAATTGAGAATTCTAATTTGTTTCAATTCCGGAAATAGGAATGCTATGGATAGAAATCCGGTATTTTTCAATGACAACAATGTAAGGAACTGGGGGCAATTTTTGGATGAGGACAAGCATATTGATACAGATATAAATAAATTCATTCAATTCAAATTGTTTCTTTGGCCCAATTATCGATTAGAGGATTTAGCTTGTATGAATCGCTACTGGTTTGATACCAATAATGGCAGCCGTTTCAGTATGTCAAGGATACATATGTATCCACGATTCGGAATTAGTTGATGGTTGGTACATTTCCTATATATCAGGTGTCGGATTTGGATTGAATCTAGAAATGATTTGGCAGAATCTTCTTAGGTCAAAATAATTTTCTTTTGTGGGTACAGAAATTGCCCTTCTATCGAATCAAATTACAAATTGTACTTACAATTCATTTGAATTTAATTTTGATTTGATTTGATAGAATATAGAATAAAGTAATATATGAATAAATCCAGATTGTTGGGTGTATCAGATCAAAATAACTGGCATTATTATTATTCCTGATTGGTAAAATCCATATCTGTGGAAAAAAAAAAAAAAGAGATAAATTTAATTTTTATGGTTATGGTCAAAAATTCATTCATCTCAGTTATTCCGAAAGAAGAAAAAAACAAAGGGTCTGTTGAATTTCAAGTAATCAGTTTCACCAATAAGATACAGAGACTTACTTCACATTTTGAATTGCACAGAAAAGATTATTTATCTCAGATAGGTTTGCGGAAAATTCTGGGAAAACGTCAACGACTGCTGGCTTATTTGTCAAAGAAAAATAGAGTGCGTTATAAAAAATTAATCGATCAATTAGATATTCGGGAACCAAAAACTCGTTAATTTGAAGATTATTTGAATTCTTTGGTTTATTAGATCTTGAATTTTGATGAACCTCATTTATTTCCTTTTCGACAATTCATAGAATAATGGATCGGAGAAGAAAACATATGAATGTACCGACTACAAGAAAAGACCTCATGATAGTTAATATGGGTCCTCACCACCCATCAATGCATGGTGTTCTTCGACTTATCGTTACTCTAGATGGTGAAGATGTTATTGACTGCGAACCCGTATTGGGTTATTTACACAGAGGGATGGAAAAAATTGCGGAAAACCGAACAATTATACAATATCTTCCTTATGTAACACGTTGGGATTATTTAGCTACTATGTTCACAGAGGCAATAACGGTAAATGCACCAGAACAATTAGGAAATATTCAAGTACCCAAAAGAGCCAGCTATATCAGAGTAATTATGCTGGAGCTGAGTCGTATAGCTTCTCATTTATTATGGCTTGGACCTTTTATGGCAGATATCGGTTCACAGACTCCCTTCTTCTATATTTTCAGAGAAAGGGAATTGCTATATGACCTATTCGAAGCTGCCACAGGTATGCGAATGATGCATAATTATTTCCGTATCGGGGGAGTCGCTGCTGATCTACCTCATGGCTGGATAGATAAATGTTTGGATTTCTGCGATTATTCTTTAACAGGAATTGTTGAATATCAAAAGCTTATTACGCAAAATCCCATTTTTTTGGAACGAGTTGAAGGGGTGGGCATTATTGGTGGGGAGGAAGCAATAAATTGGGGTTTATCGGGACCAATGCTACGAGCTTCCGGAATCCAATGGGATCTTCGTAAAGTTGATCATTATGAGTGTTACGATGAATTCGATTGGGAAGTCCAGTGGCAAAAAGAAGGAGACTCATTAGCTCGTTATTTAGTACGAATCAATGAAATGACGGAATCCATAAAAATTATTCAACAGGCTCTAGAAGGAATTCCGGGGGGGCCCTATGAGAACTTAGAAGTTCGACGCTTTGATAGAGCAAGTGATTCCGAATGGAATGGTTTTGAATATCGATTCATTAGTAAAAAGCCTTCTCCCACTTTTGAATTGTCGAAACAAGAACTTTATGTGAGAGTCGAAGCCCCAAAGGGAGAATTGGGAATTTTTCTGATAGGGGATAATAGTGTTTTTCCCTGGAGATGGAAAATTCGTCCACCTGGTTTCATCAATTTGCAAATTCTTCCTCAGCTAGTTAAAAGAATGAAATTGGCGGATATCATGACGATACTAGGTAGTATAGATATCATTATGGGAGAAGTTGATCGTTGAAATGATAATTGATACGACAGAAGTACAAGCTATCAATTCTTTTTCCAGATCGGAATCCTTAAAAGAGGTCTATGACCTCTTATGGCTGCTTGTCCCTATTTTTACTCCTGTATCGGGAATCACAATAGGCGTACTCGTGATTGTGTGGTTAGAAAGAGAAATATCTGCAGGGATACAACAACGTATCGGGCCTGAATATGCCGGCCCCTTGGGAATTCTTCAAGCTCTAGCAGATGGGACCAAACTACTTTTGAAAGAGGATCTTCTCCCATCTAGAGGAGATGTTCGTTTATTCAGTATGGGGCCATCTATAGCGGTCATATCAATTCTACTAAGCTATTTAGTAATTCCTTTTGGCTATCGCCTTGTTCTAGCCGATCTCAGTATAGGCGTTTTTTTATGGATCGCTATTTCCAGTATTGCTCCTATTGGACTTCTTATGTCAGGATATGGATCGAATAATAAATATTCCTTTTCAGGTGGTCTACGAGCTGCTGCTCAATCTATTAGTTATGAAATACCATTAACTCCGTGTGTGTTATCAATATCTCTACGTGTGATTCGTTGGAACATGAACCTTTACCCCTTTCCTGGAAATAAAGGAAAGGGGTTGGATGTGTTGAATAGATACCTTTCTCTTTTTATTCATCATTCGGGTCGATGAGTTAAACCAGATAGTTATATGAGTGAAACAAAACAGCTTATGAATTTGCAGTAAGAAGATTGATTCTCATTCCCTATGTACGAGAGTAAAGTGGAAGTAAACATAAGCGGTCGAAACTGTTTACCCCAAGATTGGTTGATTAGTCATCATGACTTGAAGCGGGTGCAAAAGATCAACTGTATGGAGTTTCTACTATTGTATAGTATGTTGTTGTATGTTGTGTATGTTGTATGTATTACCATACCGGGGATCAATCAAAAATGAGTGGACGGTTAGGAACACAAAGGTACACAAAGGATTAGTGATGAAGATAATGTAAGGTATCCAAAGGGATATTTCTGCATAACATAAAAGGAATCATAATGAGGGCTTTAAGTTCGTAGAAATGATCAAGCAGTACTTCCTCACGATTCCGATCCAGAGTATGCTTCTATCCACTGATTAAATAAATGACTGTCGAGAACGAAGTAATCCTTTGATTTGATTTTTTAGAAACCCCCTTCTGAGTGAGAAAGAAGAACAGGAACGAAAGAAATGGAATGCAATAGGAAAACTGAATAATAAGAGATCTTTGTTTATTCTTTCTTTCCTCAATCCTATCCATATTCATACGGATAGAATTCTTATAATGATTTATCAACTATAACTCATGAATTAGTGTCTAATTATTTTTCGTACGAAAAGTATGGGTCGAAATATCTATTGAAACAACGAGTATTTTATTGAAGGATTAAGTTATTACTGAACTATAAAGAATTCTAAGTCTAATTAGAAAATAAAGGATGAGATCAATTCGGAAGCGCTTTTTTTTTTATTATGGCGGACGGAATTCCATTGGTCTAATTCGGGACTCTTCGATACATCTTTACTCTAATCTACACTACAAACATGCCGAGGTAATAATGAACCAGTCCTTAGATTTATTTGTGGCCATCGAGGAGCCGTATGAAGCTGAGGTCTCATGTGCGGTTCTGGAATAGCGATGGGAATAGTGATGTTATCATCGACTATGATTATCTAACAGTTCAAGTACAGTTGATATAGTTGAGGCACAGTCAAAATATGGGTTTTGGGGGTGGAATCTGTGGCGTCAACCTATAGGGTTTATAGTTTTTCTAATTTCTTCCCTAGCGGAATGTGAAAGATTACCTTTTGATTTACCAGAAGCAGAGGAGGAATTAGTAGCAGGTTATCAAACCGAATATTCAGGTATTAAATCTGGTTTATTTTACGTTGCTTCTTACCTAAATCTACTAGTTTCTTCATTATTTGTAACAGTTCTTTACTTGGGCGGGTGGAATTTCTCTATTCCGTACATATTCATTTCTGAACCTTTTGGAATAAATAAAACAGGTGGAGTCTTTGGAATGACAATTGGTATCCTTATTACATTAGCTAAAGCTTATTTGTTCCTGTTCATTCCTATCACAACAAGATGGACTTTACCTAGGATGAGAATGGACCAGCTATTAAACCTTGGGTGGAAATTTCTTTTACCTATTTCTCTAGGTAATCTATTATTAACAACTTCTTCCCAACTCGTTTCGCTATAACAAAATATGATATTCTAGATTCATAACCTATCTAGAGCAAGAGAAAGAAACATCAAACTATTCATGGATATCCACGATATGTTCCCTATGGTGACTGGGTTCATGAATTATGGTCAACAGACAATACGAGCTGCAAGGTATATTGGTCAAAGTTTCATGATTACCTTATCTCACGTGAATCGTTTACCTGTGACTATTCAATATCCTTATGAAAAGTCGATCACATCGGAGCGTTTTCGTGGTCGAATCCATTTTGAATTTGATAAATGCATTGCTTGTGAAGTATGTGTTCGGGTATGCCCCATAGATCTACCCGTTGTTCATTGGAGATTGGAAACGGATATTAGAAAGAAACGATTGCTTAATTATAGTATTGATTTTGGAATCTGTATATTTTGTGGTAATTGTGTCGAGTATTGTCCAACAAACTGTTTATCAATGACTGAAGAATATGAACTTTCTACTTATGATCGTCACGAATTGAATTATAATCAAATTGCTTTGGGCCGGTTACCAATGTCAGTAATTGGAGATTACACAATTCGAACAATTACGAATTCGACTCCAATCAAAATAATCAGGGGTAAACCTCTTGATTCAAAAACGATTACCAATTACTAAGATTCCGTTTTGATTTAAAGTAAAGGAGTGAGGCTTCTTTCATTTTGCTAGGTCAGTAAATAACTATTGATTGGTGAGAATCAAGGCTTGATTTTGATTTAGAATGGATTCATAGATCTGTGATGATTTCAAAATATCAAATTTCGAACTACTCTTTCAGATACAGTAGCGGGATTGATCCAATAACTGTATCTATATAAATCTACACCCCTTTAGGATTCAATTAGGAACGTATCATATACAAGAAAAAAATAAGGTAACCTCTTTTTTCTTGGGTCGGTTAGTAAGTTTATGAAATATTTCGATTTATTTATCTCTTTTTTTACACATAATGGATTTACCTGGACCAATACATGATATTCTTTTAGTATTTCTGGGATCAGGTCTTATATTAGGAGGTCTGGGGGTGGTCTTACTTACCAACCCAATTTATTCTGCTTTTTCATTGGGACTGGTTCTTGTTTGTATATCCTTATTCCATATTCCATCTAACTCCTATTTTGTAGCTGCTGCACAGCTCCTTATTTACGTAGGAGCTGTAAATGTTTTAATCCTATTTGCTGTGATGTTCATGAATGGTTCAGAATATTACAACGATTTCTATCTTTGGACCGTTGGGGATGGGGTCACTTCACTGGTTTGTACAAGTATTCTTTTTTCACTAATTACTACTATCTCGGATACGTCGTGGTACGGGATTGTTTGGACTACAAGATCAAATCAGATTATAGAGCAGGACCTAACAAGTAACGTTCAACAAATTGGGATTCATTTATCAACAGATTTTTACCTTCCATTTGAACTCATTTCTATAATTCTTTTAGTTGCTTTGATAGGTGCAATTGCTATGGCCCGGCAGTAAAGTAATTAAGTAATAAATACTTAGATCCAAAATAAAATAAATAAAGTCTTGTTTTGTTCTACGTTATCACATCCATTTTCCTTCAGTTCCATTTTCATATTCTATTGTTCATATATGAAATTGAAAGGGGTTTAGTTCGATCCATTACTAATACCTTACTTTGTTTCGTACTTAATTTATATTCTAATCAAATCGGTGAAATTTTTGTTCATATTGAAATGAATCAAAATTGATGAGGGGTTGGTCAATGATGACCGAACATGTACTTATTTTGAGTGCCTATTTATTTTCTATCGGTATTTA